CGAGGAAGGTGATTTCGAGGAAGGTGATTCCCAAGAAAGTGATTCCCATATGCCAGGAGAATCTAATAATACCGGTATAAATAAAAACTACAAGCTTTTGTGGGTTCAATGCGAAAAATGTGATGAATTAAATTATAAGAAATTTTTAAGAGCAAAATTAAATATTTGTGAACACTGTGGAGTTCATTTGAAAATGGATAGTTCAGATAGAATCGAACTTTCGATTGATCCGGGTACTTGGGATCCTATGGATAAATACATGGTTTCTGTAGACCCCATTGAATTTCAGTCAGAGGAGGAATCCTATACAGATCGTATTGATTCTTATCAAAAAGAGACGGGGTTAACTGAGGCTGTTCAAACAGGCATAGGTCAATTAAATGGTATTCCCATAGCAATTGGGATTATGGATTTTCGGTTCATGGGGGGAAGTATGGGATCCGTAGTAGGTGAAAAAATAACCCGTTTGATCGAATATGCTACTAATGGATCTCTACCCCTTATTATAGTGTGTGCTTCCGGAGGAGCGCGCATGCAAGAAGGAAGTTTGAGTTTGATGCAAATGGCAAAAATTTCGTCCGCTTTATATAATTATCAATCAAACAAAAAGTTATTATATGTATCAATCCTTACATCTCCTACAACCGGTGGAGTGACCGCTAGTTTTGGTATGTTAGGAGATATCATTATTGCCGAACCCGATGCCTACATTGCATTTGCAGGCAAAAGAGTAATTGAACAAACATTGAATACGACAGTACCTGAAGGTTCCCAATCGGCTGAGTATTTATTCGACAAAGGCTTATTCGACCCAATCGTACCACGTAATCCTTTAAAAGGTGTTCTGAGTGAGTTATTTCAACTTCACGATTTCTTTCCCTTGAATCAAAATTCACTTTAGATTGTTCCTTTTTTTTTTTTCAGATCTATTTTCTTTCGACCTATATTCCTGATTAGTGATCAGGAAGACTCTATCAACAGGATAAAAGAGTTAACTCTTTCAAATTTGGAAAAGAATTTATGTTCCCTTCTTACGTATTTTTTATAGATATTGAATAATTTCAATATAGAAAATATACAATTGAAATCGTGGATTTTGCTAAATCCCCCGAGAATCGCATTTTTACAAGGAATCCATGTATATTGTTGGATCGGGTTCGTTAGAATAAAATAGAATAAAATCCTTTGCGAATTTATAAGAAACTCTTTCGTTCTTTATCAGAAGATAAGGACAAAAGAACAATAATACTAAATAGAATGGTGAATGGGGGTACACTTATATAGTTTATTATAGTTCTATATTTATTGTACCTATTATTATATACTTATAATCGATATACTTATCCTAAGATATCTTTAAAACAGGTACAAATATTAAATCGAGGTATATAGTCTATGACAATTTTCAACTTTCCCTCTTTTTTTGTTCCTTTAGTAGGCCTAGTATTTCCGGCAATTGCAATGGCTTCTTTATCTATTCATGTTCAAAAAAACAAGATTGTCTAGATCCGGCGGGACCAAATCGCATCAATTTATTTCAAGAATTTGACTTGGATCCTAATAGAGTTATCTATTTATTGGAATATAGTCCAAGATATGGCTTCTTCCGAACACCTGTGAAAGCGCTGTTATGCGCCCGGAAACATTATATGTGGATAAAAGTATTATAGCTATTTTAAAAAGGATCAGCAGATGTCTGAAATCAGAAGTCAGTATATCTATATGTATATATCCATAGTGGGATCCTATGGCGGAGATACTGTACTTTTTTACCAAACTGATTCTTTGAATTATTCCAAATGATTCATATCATAATAGTGCTAGTTGATGAGAGTTACTTCGGGAACAAAAATATAAAAACATAAAGTCAAAATTTTTGGGGTTATTTCCAATAAAATGCAACTGGATTTAGTATGAACTGGCGATCAGAACGTATATGGATAGAACTTATAACGGGGTCTCGAAAAACAAGTAATTTCTTCTGGGCCTGTATCCTTTTTTTAGGTTCACTAGGATTCCTATTGGTGGGAACTTCTAGTTATCTTGGTCGAAATCTGATATCCATATTTCCGTCTCAGCAAATCCATTTTTTTCCACAAGGGATCGTGATGTCTTTCTATGGGATCGCAGGTCTCTTCATTAGCTCCTATTTGTGGTGTACAATTTGGTGGAATGTAGGCAGTGGTTATGATCAATTCGATAGAAAAGAGGGAGTAGTGTGTATTTTTCGTTGGGGATTTCCTGGAAGAAATCGGCGCATCTTTCTTCGATTCCTTATGAGAGATATCCAGTCGATTAGAATAGCGGTTAAAGAGGGTCTTTATCCTCGTCCCGTACTTTATATGGAAATTAGAGGACAGGGGGCCCTTCCACTGACTCGTACTGATGAGAATTTGACTCCGCGAGAAATTGAACAAAAAGCTGCGGAATTGGCCTATTTCTTGCGCGTACCAATTGAAGTATTTTGAAATGAACCGAAGAATGAGTGTTTTCTCTGCATTGGGGAAGGAACTCAGTAATCCTTCTTGTTATAGAACTCACCTTGTTATTTCATTTCATAAAAATAACGGATTGGATAGAGTTGAGCAATGAAGTCGTTTCATTAAAAATTCACAGATTCAAAATGACAAAAAAGAAAGCATTCACTCTCCTCCCATATCTTGCATCTATAGTATTTTTGCCTTGGTGGATCTCTTTCTCATTTAAAAAAAGTCTAGAATCGTGGGTTATTAATTGGTGGAATACTAGCCAATCCGAAGCTTTTTTGAATGATATGCAAGAAAAGAGCGTTCTAGAAAAATTCATCGAATTGGAAGAACTATTTCTTTTGAACGAAATGATAAAGGAGTACCCGGAGACACATATACAAAAGCTTCGTATAGGAATCCACAAAGAAACGATCCAATTGGTCAAGATGCACAATGAGGGTCATATCCATACTATTTTGCACTTCTCGACAAATATAATAAGTTTTGCTATTCTAAGTGGTTATTCTATTCTGGGTAATGAAGAACTTATCATTCTAAATTCTTGGGTTCGGGAATTTCTCTATAATTTAAGCGACACAATAAAAGCTTTTTCTATTCTTTTGTTAACTGATTTATGTATTGGATTCCACTCGCCCCATGGTTGGGAACTAATGATTGGTTTTGTCTACAAGGATTTTGGATTTTATCATAATGATCAAATTATATCTGGTCTTGTTTCCACTTTTCCAGTCATTCTAGATACCATTTTTAAATATTGGATCTTTCGTTATTTAAATCGTCTATCTCCCTCACTTGTAGTGATTTATCACTCAATGAATGACTAAAGAGAGATCCACTGATATGAATCCAATTCGAATGTTTCTTACTTCGGACATAAACAAATTAGTAAAAATCTTACTCACTCTTTATGTTTCTACTCATCCTGGGGATTTTTACTGTATTCCAGTGAACTTCTTCCAGTAAAATAGCAGAATCGTGGATAGGAAACTATACTAGCAACCTACCAAATTTATTGTAGAAATTCTCGGGGATGAATGATTGGACTATGCAAAATAGAAATATCTTTTCTTGGGTAAAGGAGCAGATGACTCGATCCATTTCTGTATCGATCATGATGTTGATATATGTAATAACTTGGACATCTATTTCACACGCATATCCTATTTTTGCACAACAGAGTTATGAAAATCCACGAGAAGCAACTGGGCGTATTGTATGTGCCAATTGCCATTTAGCTAATAAACCCGTGGATATTGAGGTTCCACAAGCGGTACTTCCTGATACTGTATTTGAAGCAGTTGTTAGAATCCCTTATGATATGCAACTGAAACAAGTTCTTTCAAATGGGAAAAAGGGGTCTTTGAATGTGGGGGCGGTTCTTATTTTACCTGAGGGATTCGAACTAGCCCCTCCCGATCGTATTTCTCCCGAAATGAAAGAAAAGATGGGAAATCTGTCTTTTCAGAGTTATCGTCCGACTAAAACAAATATTCTTGTGATAGGTCCTGTTCCTGGTCAGAAATATAGTGAAATCACCTTTCCTATTCTTTCCCCGGACCCTGCTACTAAGAAAGATATTTACTTTTTAAAATATCCTATATACGTTGGTGGGAACAGGGGAAGGGGTCAGATTTATCCCGATGGGAGGAAGAGTAACAATACAGTCTATAATGCTACAGCGGCAGGTATTGTCAGCAAAATAGTACGTAAAGAAAAGGGCGGTTTTGAAATAACCATAGTGGATGCGTCGGATGGACACCAATCCCTTGATATTATACCTCCAGGACCGGAACTTCTTGTTTCAGAAGGTGAATCCATCAAGCTGGATCAACCATTAACGAGTAATCCCAACGTGGGTGGATTTGGTCAGGGAGATGCAGAAATAGTACTTCAAGATCCATCACGCGTCCAAGGTCTTTTTTTCTTCTTTGCATCTGTTATTCTGGCACAAATTTTTTTGGTTCTTAAAAAGAAACAGTTTGAAAAGGTTCAATTGTCCGAAATGAATTTCTAGATCCATAGGTTTACCAATAGTAAGTTGATAAAAAGAACCAAATTCTTGTTGATTGATGCAATTTTGTATGGTAAAAATAGTCATAGTCAAATAAAATACGAAATTTTGAATTATGATAAATAAATGACTTGTCTTATTAATCGGTGGTTGACACAATAAAAGGGATTTCCCTTCTGTCTTGTGTTGTTCTTAAATAACAAGAAATTTTGATCCTGTTCATCAAAGATTATTTTCGATTTTTATGGAATGGAAAAACTCGCGTTAGACGCGTAAGAACTCAATGGGACTTTGCCTCCCTTGTTTAGGGAGGCAAAGTCCCATTGAGTTCTTACGCGTCTATGTCTACAACCCAGTTCATATGATTACTATAGGGATGAACCTAATCCGGAATATGAACCATAAAAGAAAACACCTAGTAAACCGATTATAAGAATACCAGCTACAGTACCGATCAGCCAAAGAGGAATCCTTCCAGTAGTATCGGCCATTTACCCCAC